TACAAGGATTCCTTTACTAACGCAACGCAGCCAACTCCATTTGTTAGAACAGCTTCCATTGAGTCTCTGCACCTATCCTATCTTTTTTCGATATCGCTTTCTGAATCCTTGTTTGTTTTGATAAAAACGGATTTGGCTCAGGATTGCCCAGTTTTCATTCCAGGGTTTCTCTGAATTTGAAAGTTATCACTCGGTAGGTTTCCATACCAAGGCTCAATCCAATTAAGTCCGTAGCGTCTACCAATTTCGCCATATCCCCTTTTTGCTTTGTAATTTGGATATCATTATCCAAATATTTTGCTTTTTCTTTCAGTTATATTATGATCGTACTATTGAATTCATCAATTCAATATACAGTATTGATCCATACAGTATGGATATAGTATAATAAATACTATTAGTCTATTCTATATATACTATTCTTCTGCCTAATAGTTAATAGTCTAATAGTTAATAGTATAAGTCTACGTATATATTACATATATTATATATTTTCCCCAATTTCTAGTGTTTTTAGCATGCAATTTTGAATACTTGAAGGGTCGATTCTTTTGTTTTCGTCTCTTATCTTTCCGAACGAAAAATAACTAAAAAGAAATTTTATTACTCTATATATTGATATTGAATAATTTAATAACCATAACGAATCTAATGGCTATAACGGAAAATTCCTTATTTTATATTTTATTAAATATTAAAATACAAAAAAAAATTAATTCAATTTTAATTTGAATTCAAAAAATCTTACTATCTAATTAAGATATTGATAATTATATTTGATAAGATAAATAGATCCAATTATATAAATTATATAATTATATATTAATTAGTAGCTGAAGAATTAGTTATATAGCTAAGATTCCAGCAGTTTAATAAATTCCTATGTGGGTACAATTTATGTTATGTGAGCCCGCTTAGCTCAGAGGTTAGAGCATCGCATTTGTAATGCGATGGTCATCGGTTCGACTCCGATAGTGGGCTCTTTTCCATTTGTTTGATTTTTTTTACATAGTTGAAAATGTGAAATCAACAAAATTGAAAAGGTTTGCTTTTCCCAAATAGCACCCTTCTATTATCTCCTAATAATTTCCAATAAAAATGGGAGGGGTTTTATCTATGTAGACTAAATCAATCAAAAAAAGAACCCTTAACTTTGATTTTTATATTCTTATTATATTAATATAATATGAATATTATTGAAGAGTTTTTAGTAATTAATAGTTTGAAATTAAGTTTGATATTAGAGAAAATATTCTATTTAATATTAATACGATAAATTAGATTTTTTATAATATATTAAGTATTAAGGCCGGGATAGTGATACAATTCATCTAATTATTCTTTCGAATTTTTCTTTGTAGTACAATATTCCACAATAAATTTGAATTAATTTTTTGTGGAATTTCAAATTTATATCGTATTTTTTCATTTTTCTATTTAGCATTTAGTTTAATTTCATATTTCATTTAGGTTTATGCAATTTCATAAGGAGTCTTTATGTCGCGTTACAGAGGGCCTCGTTTCAAAAAAATACGTCGTCTGGGGTCTTTACCGGGACTAACTACTAAAAAGCCTAGCGCTGGAAACGATTTTAGAAACCAATTACGCCCCGGTAAAAAATCTCAATATCGTATTCGTTTAGAAGAAAAACAAAAATTACGCTTTCATTATGGTCTTACAGAACACCAATTACTTAAATACGTTCATATCGCCGGAAAAGCAAAAGGATCAACAGGTCAAGTTTTACTACAATTGCTTGAAATGCGGTTGGATAACATCCTTTTTCGATTAGGCATAACTTCGACTATTCCTCAAGCACGCCAATTAGTTAACCATAGACATATTTTAGTTAATGGTGGTATAGTAGATATACCAAGTTATCGCTGCAAACCCCGCGATATTATTACAGTGAAAGATGAACAAAAATCTAAGTCTCTGGTTCAAAATTATCTTGATTCAACCTCCCGTGAGGAAGTGCCAAAACATTTGACCCTTCACCCATTCCAATATAAAGGATCAGTCAATGAAATACTAGATAGTAAATGGGTCGGTTTGAAAATAAATGAATTACTAGTTGTAGAATATTATTCTCGTCAGACTTAAACTTAACGAAAATAATAAGGATTCACACAATTTTGCCCTCCCTTTCGACCCATATAAAGAGTTTTTAAGTAAGATATTTTTTTCCATTCATGTATCATAGATTGATAGGGAGGTTTTAATTTCTTGTCTATTCTTTCTAGTATTTTCGATATTACCAAAATTGAGATTAGGAATAGCCAAACCATATCAAAGAAAGGTTGGAATAATGGTATCCCCTTTTTATTTTGAGATATTGCGGTCAATAACATTAACGTTAGTGAATTAGCTGAAGGGTACGGAAAGAGAGGGATTCGAACCCTCGGTAAACAAAAGCTTACATAGCAGTTCCAATGCTACGCCTTGAACCACTCGGCCATCTCTCCGACATAATGAGAAAGTTGATAATAAGTCGAGTGAATAGTGATTCATATTGGATTTTTGGATAAATGCGTACACCCTATTTTAATTTTAACTAAAAAAAATTGAAAAACTTTGCCAAACCTGAGTCGAGGCTGGGGAAACGAGAGAATTTTGTGGAACAAACTCTTAAAAACAACAAATAAAGGTATCTATTCATGTTTACGAAGATGGGACTCCAAATTTTCGTTTTGAATTTTTATTTTTATACCGGAGTAAATCACTTAATTGGAACAACTCCACTGATTGATCTTTTTTTTTTTTGACTATCTTTAATAGTTCCCATCGTTTTATTTAGTTTAGCCCATTATTCTATTTTCATAAAAATTCGAATTCGAAAATGACTTTCAAGTTTGAGATCTTTTAACAAGAACCCCTTATCATAACTTCTTATCCCATAGATTTATTCCAGCTTGATTAAAGGCCCGCGGAATTTTTCTATTTGATTGTATAGTGTATTACCCGTTATATACACACCACAAAATGAATGGTTAGTCTATTTTCATCCATCATAGAGCGATTATTCAACCCTTTTTTCTCTTTGGATCAGAATTTACTTAAAACTTCTCAAATTTTTCAACTTTGATGAAATAAAAAAATTTTCCGATATTTTTAATACTACTACATTTAAGATTTAGTTGAAATCTAATCGTCTTCAAATATTTATTAGTTTTGTTTTTATTGAGTCCTGCAAAAAAGGAACAATTTGAGTAGAAGGTTCATTTTAATCAGTCCGCTTTTATGTTATTTCGTACTGTCAAATTCCGTTGGTTGTGGGATTATTTTCTCACGAAAGTAATTAAAAGAAATTATAGCATGAATTTCTGCCTATGTCTAGATCTCAAATAACTGGAAATTTTATTGATAAGACCTTTTCGATTGTAGCCAATATCTTATTACGAATAATTCCGACAACTTCGGGGGAGAAAGAGGCATTCGCTTATTACAGAGATGGTGCGATTTGATTATTTTTTATTTAGTTATTTTATACTTTTCTTTAATTTTTTTTTTCTATTTTTTAACGTTCTTAGGAAAAAGTTGCATAATAATTATCTTATTCGGGATATAATATAAAGAAAAAAATTATTTCAAATAATTATACGCTTGGTGAAGGTGAAGTTTGTAAATAAAACAAGCCCTTCTGTCGTGTATCCCCGATTAATGCAACCTCAAATGCTTCAATTGTTGATTAATAGAGTATTGAGCGCAAGGTTACACCTATGGTTGTGTTAGGTCAAACCTACTCCACTAGTACTAATAGGAGGCATAGAGGAAGAGGCACTACTCCTCGGAATCAACAACAGGAAAATTTTGTTATAACTTATCCCTTTTCCTTATGAGGATCGGGACTAGCAAGCATGGTTGGGACAACAAACACCCATCTCGTTCGTGTTTTGGATACCTGTATAGCCATCGAAAACTGTTGAAGTGACTAATTCCTGAAAATTAAGCGGCGTTTAAGACAAATAAATTGCGGGAGTCACCCTTTTTTTTATCTAGTATCAACAGATTTGATGTTAAGGAAAGAAAGATCTTTTACAAGAAGGTTGGTTAGAGATTTCTTGTAAAAACACCAGCCCCACTCAGTTTATATTGAGAATAGTTCAATCTTTTGTTATTCCATGTATTAGTCTCATTATGTACATAAAGGAGGAGCCGTATGAGATGAAAATCTCATGTACGGTTCTGAAACGGAGATTTTTTGAATCGACTGACGACCGTAACGGATGTCGGCTCAATCCGAAGGAAATTATGCGGAAGCTTTACAGAATTATTATGAAGCTATGCGACTAGAAATGGATCCCTATGATCGAAGTTATATACTCTATAACATAGGCCTTATCCACACAAGAAACGGAGAACATACAAAAGCTTTGGAATATTATTTTCGTGCACTAGAGCGAAACCCATTCTTACCACAAGCCTTTAATAATATGGCCGTGATCTGTCATTACGTGCGACTATCTCCACTATAGAAATAAAAAGGGCAAAAGACCAAATTCATTAATAAATACTAGAAAAAAAAATAGGCTTTCTACATATGTATCGTCCAAAACGACGATTTTTATCAGCTGTAGCAAAGAACTAAACTTCATAAAATTTTAAGTATGAATATGAAGAAATAGGTATGCCTAGATACGTTATTCGATGGATAAAGGATCTAATTGATAAAGGAAGCGCCGTAAAGATCAATTCGAGAGGTTTTGGGCCGATACAATAAGAACTGCTTATTTATGTCATGATATGAAATAAAAGTTAGGAATCAATTTATGTAATAGAGTTGATCCCCTAAGGTATTGAGCAGCGGTGTAGCATCAGATCCCAAAGATAGTAAGCCTTTTCCTTCTTATAAACTTAGAAATATAAAGGAAAGTCTTTTTCACGGATTCTATACTAAATATATAAATTTATATATTAAACCGAGATAGTTACCTTTTTAGAAAACTATGCTGATAGTGGAAATGCCTCTACTTTATGAAATGAAGGCGGGAGAAAAGATA